CTAATGAACGATTCATGAATATGGATGACGAATCAAAAAATTCTATACAATTCTGAAAAACGGAAAGATCCCGCGAGTCTAATCATACCATTCCATTATATTGACAATTTCAAAAAACTGTTCATACTATGATCATAGTATGAGGGCGGTTGGGCAAGTCGGCCCCCATCGTCTAGTGGTTTAGGACATCTCTCTTTCAAGGAGGCAGCGGGGATTCGAATTCCCCTGGGGGTAGGGTACTACGAAAGGAAGTTGATCATGGATTACCAATAAGCCTAAAGTGGATTCTTCCTGGGTCGATGCCCGAGCGGTTAATGGGGACGGACTGTAAATTCGTTGGCAATATGCCTACGCTGGTTCAAATCCAGCTCGGCCCAATAATTCGCCAATCTACCATGAGATGGTATAACCCCCTTGTCCTTCCGAAATACCCCATACGAAATACGAAGATAAAAAAAGAAGAAAATTTTCTGCTAGATCCCTTATTTCCCTGGGATTGTAGTTCAATTGGTCAGAGCACCGCCCTGTCAAGGCGGAAGCTGCGGGTTCGAGCCCCGTCAGTCCCGACGGATCCAATAAATACATCAATTAATTTCTCCCTTTCTATGAAAGGATGTCAGGGGGCAGAATTCAATTTCCAAAACAAAGGGGCTTTTTTTATTTCCTATTTTTCCATTTTTTTTAAGGTCCCATCGAAGAAATAACAAACCCTAAAATAGTGATATTAGATCTTTTATACCGGCCTCATCTTTATCAAACTTCTTTGTCTTCGTCTTCCAAAAAATCACAAGGAGTTTAGAACTTAACTCTTTTTTTTCCATTTCGCTTTTCTTGTTTGTTTGGGTTTGTAACTATGTGACTAATCGAAGTGGAAGGGCAATCTGATGATACTTCATCAGATGATTGTACAAGGAAGACGTAAGGTAGGTTATAGAAAAAAGAAGGGAAACAAATGATAAATAAAGGAATTTTGGATTGATTGGGTCAGGAATCCAAGTTTGGATTCGGTATGGATAAAAGAACTTCCTATGTTATACTATTCAAGTCTCGACGACGAATTGATTTGATAGCTCAGATATTGTTATTCATGATATTGATCCGATTCAAGATCGTCGAGAGGTAATTCATTCATTGAATTTACAGGCGAAAGATTTATCATCTCTATGGGATTAAATCCCGAGTTATTGCGAAGTAAAAAAACCGATGAGATTATGGAAGTAAATATTCTTGCATTTATTGCGACTGCACTATTCATTCTAGTTCCTACCGCTTTTCTACTTATCATTTACGTAAAAACAGTCAGTCAAAATGATTAATTCAATTCAATTTTCAAAATGAATTTGAATGAAACTTTCCTTCTGAGTTCTTATCAAAAATGGACGAAGTAAAATGAAAAGGATTCCAATTTCGCGTCTTAAATGAAATGAGCGGACTATAATCGGCAGTATTTTATGAATTCGATAGTATGGTAAGAAAGATTCATCTATTTCTTTCTTACCATACTATCTATCTCTTAGTCTATAAAGTTCTACTCTAGAATAAAGATAGAGGCTTCATTTTATATAGATCAATCTACAATATTCTCTTCATATATGTGTATATAAATTCCCTATATTGTATGGAATTGACATAGCACCCAATTCTATTTATTTGCTACATCTACTTGTTCCGATCAATCTGAAATAATCGCCTTAACTCTTATCTTATGATTCTAATTATGATTCGAATTACTAGATTTTTTATGATTTCCAATCTGAATATCGGTATTTATGGAAAGAATCAATGATTGAAAAACGATATGGGCATATAGATTACTAAAATCGCGTAGTAATCTTTTTTTTTAGTATTCCGAAGAAATAATTGATTTAACTATTGACAGGAGGACCACGGGCACTTCTTCGGATTTCGAAAAGGAAGAGTAAACCTCACCGATTTTTAACGCCCGAACCATGATATCAAATAAGTCGATAAAGATAAAATCTCCTTTCTAAAATTAGAAACCCATCGGTAAATGCGCAATATGTGACTCGCCTGAGGCAAGATCTTATTATTGCATAGTCTCTCGTTAGACAACCACTATGTCTATATCATTTCTCATAGAAAGTGCGTATACACTTAACAAAACGACTTCTTCTTTGAAGAGTCAAGAGGGATCAAAAAAAGGTCTGGTCTTCCTCAGTATCCATCTAATCTTAATCTATAAGGATAGTAAGAGCCCCTTAATTGAAATAGAAAATTTCAGAAGAATTAGATTGGAAAAAATTTCCAATCATCTGGATCCCTTTCCTTTCGAAATACAAACATGGGAATCATTGAAATAGTTCTTTGATTGAAAGAGTATGATTCCTATCATACATTACTCCATTGGACTCCAATGGAATTGGAAATTCAGATATTTTGATTTTAAATAGTTCAAAACGCGTTGCAGAACGATCTATAAAACAATTGATACAGTTTGATTCCTCAACTCAATTAGTAGTACTTCTAAAGTCCACTTCTT